CTTTCTTTTATCTTCCCCTCATCATGCGAAATAGAGAAACCTTTTTTATCTTATATCATCAGGGTAATGATCCATCAACCCGCTGGTTCTTTTTCTGAAGTAGCAACGGGAGAATTCATCCTGGAAGTGGGAGAACTGCTGAAACTACGTGAAACCCTGACAAGGGTTTATGTACAAAGAACGGGGAAACCCTTCTGGGTTGTATCCGAAGACATGGAAAGAGATATTTTTATGTCAGCAACAGAGGCCCAAGCTTATGGAATTGTTGATCTTGTAGCGGTTGAATGACAATGACAATAAATAGCCTGAATTTCGCGTCAATTCGTGATTTAAAATGAACCCTGCCGCGTTTAATATTCTATGACTTTTTTTTATTTACTATCTATTGATTGATGATTCTATTGATCTATCGATTCTATTCTATTGAATAAAAATCATTCATAATCATACGGTTAGGATCGATCTAAACCAGCCCATTATGTATATGATTCAACATGCCAACGATTAAACAACTTATTAGAAATACAAGACAGCCAATCAGAAATGTCACAAAATCCCCCGCGCTTCGGGGATGCCCTCAGCGTCGAGGAACATGTACTAGGGTGTATGTGCGACTCGTTCAGATCATAAACTAGAACAAAGGAAAGAGAACAATGTTCGAATATCAATGATCAAATAGGATAGAACGGAAAAACAAACTACATTTACTATCTAAAAATATGAAAATGGGGTCATATCCCTTTTATTGTGTATGAAATTTATGGTTTCTATTGGTGTAAAACCACTCACCTCAATTCAAGATGAGAAGTAATTCTCCATTGGTAGCAAATGGTTATCCATTAAGCGGAGGAAATCTTAGTACCCCTCTTGCAAGAACGGACTAACAGGGTCAGCTACCCAGCCAACTTTCATAATTAAATACCGTTACTGTATAGGTAGAGCTCGTTGTGAAAGACCTATTACTGGATAATTCATGGGTAGAGCCGAAGAATGTGAACTATACAAGTTAGCAATAACATTGATTAAATGAAGTAAGGGCTCCGGTGTATAGAGAAGACCTCACCGTTTAAGAAGTAACCATAGAAACGATGGAATCCACTATTTAGTTATCATTGCTATTTTTTTTAACCTAGTATAGTACAATTTCGTATTTCGAGGTGAAATGCCTATAAAAAAATAAAAAATCGTGGTTGGGAAGGTTATAGTAGCGAAAGCCATTGGAATTTTTAGTTTATACATTGGAAAAATCCGTTTTGTTATTAATATACTAGGAAAGGGGCAAAAGAATAACTGAAAGAAAGGAAATCTATTAGTTATTCGTTAAAGTTTCATTTATTCAATGACCAGAATTAGACGGGGATATATCGCTCGGAGACGTAGAACAAAAATTCGTTTATTTGCATCAAGCTTTCGGGGGGCTCATTCAAGACTTACTCGAACTATTACTCAACAAAAAATAAGAGCTTTGGTTTCGGCTCATCGGGATAGGGATAGGCAAAAAATAAACTTTCGTCGTTTGTGGATCACTCGAATAAATGCAGCAATTCGTGAAAGGGGGGTATGCTATAGTTATAGTAGATTAATAAATGATCTGTACAAGAGACAGTTGCTTCTTAATCGTAAAATACTTGCACAAATAGCTATATCAAACAGGAATTGTCTTTATATGATTTCCAATGAGATCATAAAAGAAGTAGGTTGGAAAGAATCCACCGGTTAAACGGAGTTGCCCGGAGAATGAACTCCGGGAAGATCGAATAAAAATGAATAGAATTAGAATATGATAAAATATCAGAAAGTAGTCAAAATAAATATGAATCAACACGTTCAATAAAAAATTTTATTCTTCCCAGATTATTCTTTTTTTTCTTACGACACGAGACTTCAATCCGGATTCTTGGATTTTTCCAACAAAAAAGAAATCCGCGTTTGAGTTCGGATGGGCATTTGAATTCAAGTGAAGAAAGAGTAAACCTATCTTTTTCTGGCTCTAAGACTGGGAGTTCTGGTGGTCGACTCGGTTCTTTCAAATTGTTTCTCATTATTAAGAAAAGGTAACAAAGATAAAATACGAGCTTGTTTTATAGCAATAGTAATTAATCGTTGTTGTTTCAAGGTCAATCTATTCACTCGTCTAGATAATATTTTTCCCTGTTCACTAATAAATCGACTAATTAAACTCATGTTTTTATAATCAATTCGATCCCCCGATTGGATCGGGGGCAAACGCCTACGAAAAGATCGCTTGGATTTAAGAAAAGTTCGCTTAGATTTTTCCATGGTTTGGTTAGTTTATTTCTTATCCCTAAAATCCTATTTCAGCCGTATCTTTTATTAGAATAAATAAATAGGATTTGGTTTGTTTATAATTATCTTTAACTATGTTAAATATGTTATATATATAATGTCATTTTTGCCCTTTCCTTGTAAGAAAGATAAGGGCGCCGGTGCTCGGTTCGTTCGATCTATTTCTTTATCTCCCCATGAATCGTATGTTTGTTACAATATGGACAGAATTTTAGCAACTCCAATCGATTAGGCGTATTGTGCCGGTTCTTTTGAGTAATATATCTGGAAATCCCCGTTGATTCCTTATTAACACCGTTTCGAACACAAGCGGTACATTCCAAAAGAACCGGTATTCGCACATCTTTACCCTTAGCCATGAACCTCCTTTGGATTTTTCATTTACTCAACTCTTCCTTTTTCAATTCGAAACGAAAAAGAAGAAAGGAAGGAAAAAATTTGTAACTAGCTATCCTCTTATGCAAGATTTCATTACAATCAATATAGGAAATACGATAGAAAGATTTCTAAACTATATTTCAACAGTACAGTATTTCATATAATTATCGTCTAGAATACGCTTTCCCTAGAACCAGAGTTTGTATTCGACTTCCATAGAAATTTAATACATAGAAATTCATATTAATTTAATTCCAACCTGAACCCGACTCTCACAGCTGTTGAATGTAATATTCTTTCTCTTTCCTCCCTTTTTCTAGGGAAAAAAGAGAAAAGAAGGGGCTTTATTTAATTGTATCTCTAATCTTCTTTATTCCTTCCCACGTCAATAACTAGAATGAAAAAAAGGGGAACGTCAACGCATCCGGGAAAAAACGATTAATCTCTATCAATAAACCTGCCAAAGAACCGAACCATAGAGTACTTAGTACCGGTGCCACGGAAAGATATGTTTTTAGATCTCGCATTGAAAAACCTCCTTTTATAGTAATACATACATAAGATAATACATATTGAAATGTACAATCATCCAGTAAATAAGATTTACTTTTTGTTAAATACAGAAAAAACGTCCTTTTCTTCCCCACTATTCCCCAAAAAGACTAGTTTATTTTTCCTAGGGGTTCCAGAAGTATTTTACTATTATTATATGTTAAATGAGACCAAAAAGGCGAAATGGACATAAAAATTCTAGATTTTAATAGAGGCAATAACGATGTGGAAAACAAGACAGGAATTCTCTACAATGACACTGTAGACCAATGGAAGGGATGTAGCGCAGCTTGGTAGCGCGTTTGTTTTGGGTACAAAATGTCACGGGTTCAAATCCTGTCATCCCTACCTATTACTGCTCCTTTGAGCAGTAACGAGGGATTTTTTGAGATCAATTCACGTTGGACATATCATATAGAATCTTTTATTCTTATGATGATACTATATGTGTATGCATACAAGATGTATTGGGGCCAATCCTTTTCTTTACAGTCTTTTCTTTTATGAGAAGAAAGCGCTCTTAGTTCAGTTCGGTAGAACGTGGGTCTCCAAAACCCGATGTCGTAGGTTCAAATCCTACAGAGCGTGATTTGTATCTTCTTCGATGGAATTTGACTGAAACACTAACTGGAACAGCAATCTTTATTTGACCTCCTGGATATTAAAGAAAGGAGGAGGTCAATCAAAAAAAGAGATGTTAATTAATCAAAGGTCTAACTGATCGCCACGCCTGTATTGTAAATAGGCAGTTACAAATAATCCAGCTAAAGTAATAGGAATTAGACCTAACACAATTCCAAATAGAAAAACTTCAATCATTTCAATTTGTTTGAAAGGAGAAAAAAGAGGTAATATCTATACCTAAATATTAATCCGAATTACCATGAATCTCAATGACCAAGAATTGGCAATTAACGGGGTAAAAATACACAGAAGTTCGCGGAAAGATTTTGTGCAATTAATTTCAAATAAGTCGTATCTTGCTCAGACCAATAAATAGAGCTGAGGTTATAGTTAAAGCCGTTAGTAGAAAACCGAAATAACTAGTTATGGTAGGCATCAAGGAGCTAAATGAAATATGGTCTTTTTATACATATGTTTATAAAAAAGCACTTACCTGAGTTTCCTTTTTTGCAAAATAGGAGAAAAAAACCAATTGAAAGTTTTTGAGTCATCTATCATTATAGACAGCACTAACAAGGATAAAGTCACACCTATATAAAAAAATTGATTCATCATCTGTAACATCTACCCATACCGCGTTTGCAATCAGCAAATGCATTCTTGGATCATTTTTCAATTCAACTTATAAACGAATAATAAGAACTGGGTAGTGTAATTTCGTTTTAAAATAAAACTAACTCTTTTCCAATCATTATGGAATCAAATTCAAAAATTATTCCTATTTTTATCATTTGTTTTATTGGATCGAATCTATATATTTTAGAGCGAACATTAATCTTATAAAACTTTTACTTTCATTTTAACTAATTAGATTCCGTAATGAGTTCACTCATATAATATCTTAAATATCTTGAATGAATGAGAACAAAAAGTTATCACATGATCACTCAAAAAAATAGGTGTTTTGGTTCAACTATATTCTAAGACTAGTAATTTCTATTTTCTTTTGCTTTAGAAGTTCTATTTTGTATTTTTCATATATATATTAGAAATGCGCATCTTTTTAGTTAGGTCAAGAAAGAACCTTCAGATTTCGATCTAATACAACAATGTATGCATTAGTGATTCCAATTATTTCA